AAAAGAATAAATCTCAATTCAAAGAAATTATATCTTCTACCAAGACATTTACTGAAGAAGCAGAAGCCCTTTTGAAGGGAGCTGTTCAGGAGCAAATTGAGCTCTTTCTACTTCAAGAACAAACATAAATTTTTCATTCTTATTCCTAGTCTAGCCTCAGCACAAGAGTAATTGTTGAGAAAACTTTCTGATTCGAATCATTAAAAATGGGTTTCTTGACATAGCCATAAAAAAATAGTTGGAAAAAATTGCGTCCAATAGGATTTGAACCTATACCAAAGGTTTAGAAGACCTCTGTCCTATCCATTAGACAATGGACGCTTTTTTATTCCTATTTTCTTCTTTCGCATTCTTCCCTTTACCTTTTTTTTTCGGAAAAAAAAATCTGATTGCACATAAATTTATTGATTTTTATGGCATAAAAAACTAAGGATACATATTCAAATTGATGATGTATGTATATAAGAAATTTGGAGCGGGTAGCGGGAATCGAACCCGCATCGTTAGCTTGGAAGGCTAGGGGTTATAGTCGATGTTAGTTGGTCATTTTTAACACCTCTAATTCAAAACCGAATATGAAATTTTTGTTTCATTCGGCTCCTTTATGGGAAATCAATATATTTCCAGATCTAAGGCCTAAACGAAAAACAGAAATAAAAAAGTTACGATGTATAAAAAAGGGGAGTCTTCCTAAATCCGAAGAATAAAATGAGATCCATAGCATCTACGTCAGCTTATCTGTATACAAAACTACTCGCTTTCTAGATGATCCCTCTAAAGTAGGGGGATTATACCAAATCCGTCTAGTCTAGTTACTTCGTTCCCTATTTTTACTCGGAGGATCCTGAGGAAAAGAATTTTGTTTCCACCGAGCTCAAATAATATGCTGACGGTTTTAGTAAACTAAAACCGTCCTTCTCTGGCTATTTGGCTTCAATTTTTCTTTTACAACAACAAAATTGAGGATTTAGTTACGATTGGAAATAAACTTTTGGATCTTTATCCATAGATCCTTTACTCATACTTAATACTCATACTTATTCTTCAAAATTGGAAGAGAAGAGTTGATTCAACTAAAAAAATTATGCTTCGCGACTCCATAATACATTTTTTTTTATTGAATTTTGGATACAAATCGCGAGAATGTATATTATTCTTAAAATATGCCATTGAAAGGTAAAGGATTAAACCCTTTTTATTTTTAAATAAAGTTTTTGATCGGAATATAAAAAAACTGAAGGAACCCTTAACCATTTAAGGAGTTAAAAGAACGAATCGCACTTTTACCACTAAACTATACCCGCTACAACATATATTTTTGTATATAAATGGACCGTTTGTCGAACAAAAAAAGAATGAGACGCAATCCAAATTGGATCAGAATCATATGTTTACGTGTACGCTGGCAACGCCCGAATAATAACAGAAAGCTTATTTAAATACCTTAACTTAATAGAAAGAAGAGAAGGTTTTTATTTGTCGGGAAGTCATTAATCATTACTGGGAACCCCGACCTGAAGAAGTTATTGAAGCTAGACCATAAAAATGATGAATTCTATATCTATATATATGTGGTTCTTTTTTTTTCAATTTGATTTTCAACTTCAGATCTTATGTTATGAATTTGGTTCAATTGGATCTCAAGTGTTTAAATAAAGCTTATCCTTTGAGCAAGTAAATAAATGTCTTTTTCTACTATTATAGAAATATGTGTTTGTAGAAACATGTGTGTTTAGCTTAATTTTAATATAGGATATTGTATGTAGGATATTGTTTAATTTCATTTTAATATTTTAATATTAATATATAATATATATGACTATGTATGATGTATGTTGTTTATTACAGTTTTTCAGGTAAGTAAAGTAAATTGATAAAAAAAAGAATAAAAAAAAATAAGAATATAAGAATTATATTATTAAATTATATATTTATAATATATTAAAGAAAAATAGAACATATATTATAAATATATAAAAAATAGAAATATATAAATATAAATGAAAAATAGAAATATATAAATAAAACCATTGGATCTATGAATGATTCATTGGATCAAAAGAAGTACTCTGGCCCAGCCAGTATTTAACCGGGCTGGGGAATAAAAGAAACTTTTGTACAAAATAAAAAAAGTAAGGTATCCTTTCTATTGGGAATATCTGTTTCGAATCATTGATCAAAATTTAATTGCTGATCAAATTTGTAGATATCATTTATTTTTTTTTCTATTTCTATATCGTTAAAACTAGGATTTTTATAAACCTTTACTTCACATATCAAATAAAAACTTTGCAAATTAGATTAAAATTAATTGGGAGAGATGGCTGAGTGGATTAAAGCGACGGATTGCTAATCTGTTGTACGAGTTATTCGTACCGAGGGTTCAAATCCCTCTTTCTCCGCTGCTTATGATCACTTGATAGTTTTGAATTCGAAAAAAATCCTGATCCCTAGATTTAACTAAGAATTAAAAGGAAATCTAGGGAATAGATAATATGAAAAAAAAATTCCGAAAAAAAAAGAAAATAAAGAAAGACTAACTCTTATTTTCATTCCTCACGCCCAGGATTACGTCCCGGATCATTAGATAAGAATCCGAAGATGAAGAGAGAAACAAAGAATATCACCACGGTGTAAACGAAGAGTTTGAGAGTAAGCATTACACAATCTCCAAGATAAGAATAAGATCATTTTTTTGAAAAGGGGAATAGATTACTTATTTTTGTACCATATATACTATTTTTACACGCCAAAATAAAAAGAAAATTTCACGAATTTTGTTTTTCTAATTTCTAATAAGATTCTTATTCTTTTGTTACCAAAAATTTCTTATCATATCCACAATTAGGTATTGTTTGTGGCGACCTAATCCTAATAAAGTGCTGCCCGTCCTAAGGTCGAAATGAGGAAATAAGCTAATCCAAATTCATCACCAACCAGGGTTCTTTAATTCCATATACAATAATTTCTCTTTTTGAATCGAGTAATATAAGGCATATCCGATCTTATCCATTTTTCAAATCTTTTTTTTCGAATGAATCATGAATTTAGGAAAGTATTAAAGATTTCATCTAAAACTTACAGCAGCTTGCCAAACAAAGGCTAAGAGAAAAAAGAGTAGAGGTATGACGGGCATAACATCTACGATTGGATTGAAAAGGGCATAAGCCTCGGGTAATTTGGCGAAGAAAAAACCACTCATACTCGAATAAAAGACAGAATTAAGACAGATACACATTAAACTAAAGATATTAAGCATAACAAACATTTTCTTATTGTAAATGATATAATTTGATTTTGATTTACTTATTTTCCTTTTCCTAAGAAGTGAAATAAAAAAAGAAGGTCAAATAATCCTTTTTTCTCCGAACTTTCCCAAATTCAAAATCTTTTCTTACGTTCCGAAAAAAATAATTAATAAGGAATTATACTCTCATACAATATCTTAATTGAATTATATGTAATGATCAATCAATCTTTTTTTTTTATTCTATATCATATGTGTCGATCGAATCCTAGTGACAATGTATATGATAGATATTTGAGTTAGAATTGACGAATAACCAATATCATTATTAGTGTTTATTAGTGTCGAATAAAAATCGAAATGGGGCGTGGCCAAGCGGTAAGGCAGCGGGTTTTGGTCCTGTTACTCGGAGGTTCGAATCCTTCCGTCCCAGATCGTTTCTGAATTCTAAGAAAAATTCTCAGAATGATATCTTTTCTTTCATTTGCTTTCTCACAAATATAATCCAGTCTAAAATGCGAATAAAAAAAGGGGTTTAAATCAATAATTGTAAATCAGTGTAGTGTGTTGACTGAGATATTTATATATTCAATATATTTGAAATTGATGATGGAGTTGATAAGAAGATTCTGGAATCCGAAATAAACGTATAAAATGAATAAACAAGGCCTGTGATGCTATGCATTGTTATTGTAGTCTTTTATCTCATTAACAACATTCAGTTAAGTGAAAAGTATTCGCGATTCCTTAACCATCCAGGATTACCTTCGGTAACAATTGTTTGTTGTATATGATGGATACGAAAGTATCATACTCCTATGATTCAGGTTTTTTCTTTTATTTCATATGTAAAGAATAACGATCTTAATCTTACCTTACACAAAACCCTTTATATTTCATACCTATGAAAACAAATAAATTAGATTTTCAATCTACCTTCCCACTTTAAATCAAATCATTGATAATTCAATTGGATATGGTAAAGTTTGCGTCTATTTAGTGAATGAAATATCTGTTAAAAATCTTTATCTACTCATTGTGATTGTGTCCATTTGTTGATTGACTTAGAAATATCATTCAGTCATGACTGAAATTTCAAATTATGATGTTGAAGTCGGAGGGATTCTTTAATTTTTTTATTTCATAGGAACCTTTTGTACTCGAAGAGCTGTGATATATCCATCTATATATTATTAAAAAATTTCTATTGAAAAATTTATGACCTTTTCGGGTTATTGGAGTCATTGTAATATCTTAGATTTTTTTTGTTTCGGGACTGAAAATAAATTATATTACTTTTTCTATTATATTTTAAGTCTAAAGGGTCCTTTTGTTTTGTTTGAGGTCTATAGTTTTTTATTTGCTCGAGAAAAAAATGGAGCCTTCCCTAAGGTAAGGATTTACCTTACCGAACAATCTATTAAAGATATAAATAAAATAAGTCTTAAACTTGTTTATTCGTCTTTTTAGAAATGTTTATTTTTCATATGATACAATATGGGGGTTAATAAATAATAAATTGGATTCTTTCTAAAACTTTTCTGGATAGATACTATATATCTATTATATAGAATATAGAAAATGTGTACTATTTTTTATATACTGGTTGAGCCAATGACCATTTATGATTACATATTATTGAATCAATTCTATATCAGTTCTAATGAAATTATGAAATTAGAGAAATTTTATGGTAAAACTTCGTTTAAAACAATGTGGTAGAAAGCAACGTGCGACTTGAAGGACATTATCGACTGTCGATTGATTTTTATATTCGCCATATTCTAATCTTCTATAAGAATTAAGATCCTCTTGGCTCGACATAGTTTGTTCTGTTTTATCAGGAACCTAATTAATTTGTGTTGGATTATAAATAGTACATTGTGGAGCTCGAACAGAAAAGAAAGTATTGATTTTTTCTCAGGGGAAAGAATCTAGGGTTAGTCACAATCAATAAACTAGACAGACTTTGTTAGTATATTTCAATATATAAATTGAAAGGTTCAAATTTGAAGTGAAGAGTAAAGGGGTGGGAGTAACTAGTATTTATCTTTGTGTAATTAGTGTAATTATTTCCTCCTTTTTTTTTGCTCTATTCATATTTTTTTTTCTTGTTAGTGGAATTCAAAAAAGGGAGTTAATCTTGTTTATTGTATCTCTATTAATTGAATAAATCCGATATTTTTGCTCTTCCTATTCTTTATTTTTTCCCATCCAATTTCTTATTTTAGTCGTTCCAATCCAATAAAACAAGTCATTATTTGATTTACTTAATTTGATTTGTTTTCTCAACATTCCATTGATATTGACAATGGTGTATTGAACAAATATAATTAATTCGATCATAAATAAATAGATCTGTTTACACCCACCCCATATTGATTGGGTTTTCCTTCAGTTCAGCCAAATGATGTGATGGTTTGACGGATTTACTCTCTAATTATAGAAGACAATATAGAAGACAAGGCGTATTTGATTAATGAAAATCAAATAAAAAAAAAATGGATAAGTCTGTCAATTTTGACATCTCTATTAGGAATTTGTTAGGCATTTTTTTGTTGTTTTTTAATTTAATCGGATTCGCCCATTTTGGTATTTTGGTGGTTCTAATTGATTAGAACATTCTTCTTTTTTGAGTTCAATGTTTTGTCGGGATTGCGCAGTGCAATTCAATTAATCTTTTTGGATTTCGATCGTATTTACGAATCATATTTATCCGGGTTGCTAACTCAACGGTAGAGTACTCGGCTTTTAAGTGCGACTATAATCTTTTTTCACATTTGGATGAAGCAACGAATTCGTTTAGACTATTGGTAGAGTCTATAAGACCATGACTGATCCTGAAAGGTAATGAATGGAAAAAACAGCATGTCGTAATAAAATTAAGAAATTTGGAATTTTCATTTTTTTTTAAGTAGAATTTTTTGAATTTATCCTTACCGGATCGTTACAAAATATATTGTTTTTATTTTTGGAAGGGTACAGAATTGATTCTCAATTTAGAGTTAGGTCTAGTGACTAAATGGATAGAGTCTTATGGCCCAATTCGGGTAAAATAAAAAGAAACGAACTTATGTTCTTAAATTTGAATAATTAAATTACCCGATCTAATTAGATGTTAAAAATTAATTAGTACCTGATGAGGGAAAGGGTTCTCCTGAGAGTGAACCATTGATTCCTTTTTTTTTTAATGAATCCTAACTATAATAAACTATAATATATAATATATTAGTTGGAGACAGATGTGTAGAAGAAATAGTATACTGATAAAGAAAGTTTATTCCAAAGTCAAAAGAGCAATCAGGTTGCAAAAATAAAGGATTTTTCTACTAACGAATATAAATATAAATAAATATAAACCGATTGGATAGAAAAGGAGAGAAAAAAATCTGTTGATTGGATTCCTTGTCCTCGGGGTATATATTTCTTACTGTACTATATACATACATAATACATATCCTGTTCTGACCATATTGCACTATGTATCATTTTATAACCCAAGAAATGCCCCTTGCTTTCTGTTTAAGTAGAAATGAAAATGGAAGAATTACAAGGATATTTAGAAAAAGATGGATCTAGGCAAAGGTACTTCCTATTCCTATATCCACTTCTCTTTCAGGAGTATATTTACACACTTGCTCACGATCATGGTTTAAATGGTTCGATTTTTGTGGAAATTTTGGATTATGACAATAAATCTAGTTCAGTACTTGTGAAACATTTAATTATTCGAATGTATCAACAGAATTATTTGATTTATTCAGCTGATGATTCGAACCAAAATAGAATCGTTGGACACAACAATTTTTTTTATTCTCAAATGATATCAGAAGGTTTTGCAGTCAGTATGGAAATTCCATTTTTACTGCGATTAGGATCTTCCCTCGAAGAAAAAGAAATACCTAAATCACAAAATTTGCGATCTATTCATTCAATATTTCCCTTCTTAGAGGATAAATCATCACATTTAAATTATGTGTCAGATATATTAATACCCCATCCCATCCATCTGGAAATCCTGGTTCAAATACTTCAATGCTGGACTCAAGATGTTTCCTCTTTGCATTTATTGCGATTCTTTCTCCACGAATATCATAATTCGAATAGTTTCATTACTCCGAAAAAACCTATTTACGTGATTTCAATTTCAAAAGAAAATAAAAGATTTTTTCGATTCCTATATAATTCTTATGTATTTGAATGTGAATTTGTATTAGTTTTTTTTCATAAACAATCCTCTTATTTACGATCAA